GTTACTGTAGCTTATCATAAAGCATGGCACTGAAGCCGCCAAGATGTATATTCAACTATTCCAGAAACACAAAGATTTGATCCTGGTCTTACTGTTACTTCTTGCTGAACTTACACATGCAAGCATCAACACCCCCGTGAAAACGCCCTAATACTCCACCAAGGAGAATAAGGAGCAGGTATCAGGCCCACCATAGTAGCCCAAAACACCTAGCAATGCCACATCCCCACGGAAACTCAGCAGTGACAAACATTAATACATAAGCGAAAGCTTGACTTATTTACAGCAAATCAGGGCCGGTTAATCATTGTGCCAGCCACCGCGGTTATACAAGAAGCCCAAAATAACAGCATAAACGGCGTATAACGTGATTAAAAATAAACAAAAAAATTTAAGGTAGACCTTATATTCTTCTGTCATAAGTTTAAATATATATAATGCCACTATGAAAATAACCTTAATATAATCGATTAATTTGAACCCACGATAGCTAAGATACAAACTGGGATTAGATACCCCACTATGCTCAGCCCTAAACCTAGATTCTACAACCCACATAAGGAATCCGCCAGAGAACTACAAACCAAACGTTTAAAACTCAAAGGACTTGGCGGTGCTTCAAACCCACCTAGAGGAGCCTGTTCTATAATCGATAATCCACGATACACCTCACCATCTCTAGCCCACAGCCTATATACCTCCGTCTACAGCTTACCCTGTGAAGGAATTAAAAGTAAGCATAACAGTTAACACAGCTAACAAGTCAGGTCAAGGTGTAGCCAACTGAGATGGAAGAAATGGGCTACATTTTCTATACTAGAATTATTTTAACGGAAAGAGCCCTGAAAACACTGCTCTAAAAGCAGGATTTAGCAGTAATATGAGAACAGAAAGCCCATATTAACAAGGACCTGAAGCGCGCACACACCGCCCGTCACCCTCCTCAAAAAACAATTACACTTAAATAAACTAAATATTCAACACATAAAGATGAGGCAAGTCGTAACATGGTAAGTATACCGGAAGGTGTACTTGGTATATCAAGACATAGCTTAACCTTTAAAGCATTCAACTTACACTTGAAAAATGCCCAATAAACCAACGAGGCTGTCTTGAGCAATTAAACCTAGCCCAAACAACCAATCAACCATCCTAAAAAACAACTACCATATACAACTAAAACTTTTAAAACATTCTCATTCGTCCTAGTATAGGAGATAGAAAAGACTATTGGAGCTATAAAAACAGTACCGCAAGGGAAAGATGAAAAACATGAAACAACCACCGAGCAATAAAAAAAGCAAAGATTCAACCTTGTACCTTTTGCATAATGATTTAGCCAGCACATTCAAGCAAAGAGGACTAAAGTATGAAGCCCCGAAACCAAGTGAGCTACTTATAGGCAGCCAAAAATTAAGGCTATTAACCGTCTCTGTGGCAAAAGAGTGGAAAGACCAATAAGTAGAGGTGAAAAGCCTAACGAACTTGGTGATAGCTGGTTGCTCAGAAAAAGAATATAAGTTCTACCTTAAATTATCCAATAAACAATACAAAGTCCATAATACGAGAAATTTAAGAGATAGTCAGCAGGGGTACAGCCCTACTGAATAAGGAAACAACCAAACAGTGTAAGTAAAAATTTTATACTACCAAACCAGTAGGCCTTAAAGCAGCCACCATTAAATAAAGCGTTAAAGCTAAACCAAAATAAATATATAAAAAATTTGTGACTCCACACCAAACTGAGCTATTCTACCATAATAGAAGAACTAATGCTAAAATGAGTAACAAGAATAAAAAAATCTCTAAAGCACTAGCTTAAATCTGTTCAGACAACCTACTGATTATTAACAAATGAATAAATAAAATAACAACTAAACTTTTAACCTATGAACTACATTGTTAACCCAACACAGGAGTGCACACAAGAAAGATTAAAATTTGTAAAAGGAACTAGGCAAACAATGAACCCGACTGTTTACCAAAAACATAGCCCCTAGCAATACAAGTATTAGGGGTGATGCCTGCCCAGTGACACTGTTCAACGGCCGCGGTATCCTGACCGTGCGAAGGTAGCATAATCACTCGTCTTTTAAATAAAGACTAGAATGAATGGCTAAACGAGGCTCTACCTGTCTCTTACAAATTATCAGTGAAATTGATATCCTCGTGCAAAAGCGAGAATAAACCCATAAGACGAGAAGACCCTGTGGAACTTTAAGTATAAGTCAACTACTAAATTACATACACCAACTCTAATGAAACACCACATACAGTTACTTGACCTTACTTTTGGTTGGGGTGACCTTGGAGAACAATAAAACCTCCAAAAACATATACCAAGATTAACAACCCAAAGTGCCGTAAAGCAAAACGATCCAATACTCTTGATCAACGAACTAAGCTACCCCAGGGATAACAGCGCAATCCCCTCCTAGAGTCCATATCAACGATGGGGGTTTACGACCTCGATGTTGGATCAGGACATCCTAATGGTGCAGCCGCTATTAAGGGTTCGTTTGTTCAACGATTAATAGTCCTACGTGATCTGAGTTCAGACCGGAGTAATCCAGGTCGGTTTCTATCTATGATTGTAAATTTTCCAGTACGAAAGGATCGAAAATATGCAGCCTATATAAAATACATGCTGCACTTTACATTAGTGAACACAACTTAACTAAGTACAAAGACAACCACCAATAACCTTAAATAAAGGCATTACGGTAGCAAAGTTGGTAATTAATGCAAAAGGTTTAAGCCCTTTGACCAGAGGTTCAACTCCTCTCCATAATAACATGACTTCACTACAAAACCTACTACCGCCACTAATTTATATAATTCCAATTCTTATCTCAGTAGCTTTCTTTACACTAACCGAGCGAAAAGTACTTGGTTACATGCAATTACGAAAAGGACCAAACCTAGTGGGACCATACGGAATCTTACAACCATTAGCTGATGGAGTAAAGCTCTTTATTAAAGAACCAATTTTCCCAATTAACTCCTCCTCCAAACTATTTACCATAGCCCCCATATTAGCCCTAATACTAGCCCTACTAATTTGACTACCCCTCCCCCTCCCACTACCACTAGCTGACCTCAATCTAGGACTATTATTCTTAATCTCAATATCAAGCTTTATAGTTTACTCCATTTTATGAGCTGGATGAGCATCAAATTCTAAATACGCTTTAATAGGTGCACTACGGGCAGTAGCCCAAACCATTTCTTACGAAGTTACCTTAGGAATTATTCTACTGTCACTAATCCTATTTACGGGGGGTTTTAATATACAAACATTTTCCACCACCCAAGAACCAATATACCTCATTCTATCATCCTGACCATTAATAATAATATGATACATCTCTACCTTAGCAGAAACCAACCGAGCTCCATTTGACCTTACCGAAGGAGAATCAGAATTAGTATCTGGGTACAACGTAGAGTACTCTGCAGGCCCCTTTGCCCTATTCTTCCTAGCAGAATACACCAACATCCTAATAATAAATACTCTAACAGCCATTCTATTCTTTAATCCAAGCACACCAAACACACCAGAAATTTTCTCACTATCATTAATAATAAAAACAATTATACTATCCATTGGATTTCTATGAGTCCGAGCCTCATATCCACGATTCCGATATGACCAACTGATACACCTCCTATGAAAAAACTTCCTACCAATTACCCTCGCCCTATGCGCCTGACACATATCAATACCAATCTCAACCTCCGGTTTACCTCCAATATTATAGGACACGTGCCTGAAAACACAAGGATCACCTTGATAGGGTGGAAAATAGAGGCTAAAATCCTCTCGTCTCCTTAGAAAAACAGGACTTGAACCTGCCCCTAAGAGATCAAAACTCTTCATACTTCCAATATACTATATTCTAGTAAAGTCAGCTAATAAAGCTATTGGGCCCATACCCCGACAATGTTGGTTTAAACCCTTCCTATACTAATGAACCCCCTAGCAAAGGGGCTTATTACAATAAACCTAATCCTGGGTCCACTACTCACAGTATCAAGCAACCACTGAATCCTAGCCTGATGCGGTCTAGAAATCAGCACCCTATCTATCATTCCACTAATTGCTCAACAACACCACCCTCGAGCAACTGAAGCTTCCATTAAGTACTTCTTAACACAAGCAGCAGCTTCAACTCTAGTACTATTTTCAAGTATACTAAACGCTTGATATTTGGGCCAATGAGACACGATATTGATACACAACAACACCTCATGTATGCTTCTTACAGTAGCCCTAGCTATAAAATTAGGACTAGCCCCATTCCACCTTTGACTACCAGAAGTACTCCAAGGGGCCTCTACAATAACAGCATTACTTCTAGTCACTTGACAAAAACTAGCCCCACTAAGCCTCCTAGTAATAACACACCAACATTTAAATTCTCCAATATTATTATTTATGGGCCTACTATCTACCCTAATCGGGGGGTGGGGGGGACTAAACCAAACTCAACTACGAAAGATCATAGCATTTTCATCAATTGCCCACCTAGGTTGAATAGTTACTATTCTCACCATATCACCAAAACTTATACTCCTGACATTTTACCTATACCTCATTATTACTACAGCCATATTACTAATAATCGAGCAGTTAAAAACAAACAAAATATCTACAATTATAACATCATGAACAAAGACCCCATCATTAAATACATTAATAATGCTCACCCTTATATCATTAGCAGGATTACCACCCCTAACTGGATTTTCACCAAAATGATTAATCTTACAAGAATTAATTAAACAACATATAATAACCCTAGCCACCTTAATGGCCCTAATCTCTCTTCTCAACCTGTTCTTTTACTTACGAATCTCATACTATACGACAATTACCATACCACCAAACTCCCACAGTTATACTCAACAATGACGGCACAAAATACCCAACGTAAAACCCCATTTAGCCATAATTACATCCCTATCAACATCCATCCTACCTGTTACACCAATACTACTCTCCATAGTTTAAAAGAAGCTTAGGATAATAACCAAACCAGGAGCCTTCAAAGCCCCAAATAAGAGTCACAATCTCTTAGTTTCTGCTTTAAGGTTTATAAGACTTTATCCTATATCAACTGAATGCAACTCAACCACTTTAATTAAGCTAAAACCTTTATAGATAAGTGGGCCTCGATCCCACAACATTTTAGTTAACAGCTAAAAACCTAAACCAACAGGCCTTTATCTACCATATATAACTCAAGCCCCGATACTATTACTAAAGTATATCTTCAGATTTGCAATCTAACATGAACTTCACCACAGAGCTCTGATAAGAAGGGGAATTAAACCCCCGTAAAAAGGTCTACAGCCTAACGCTAAACACTCAGCTATCTTACCCATGATATTAAACCGCTGGTTATTCTCTACCAACCATAAAGACATTGGCACCCTATACTTAATCTTTGGGGCCTGAGCAGGAATAATTGGAACAGCCCTTAGTCTATTAATCCGAACAGAACTAAGCCAACCAGGCCCCCTAATAGGAGATGACCAGATATACAACGTTATTGTTACTGCCCATGCTTTTATCATAATCTTCTTTATAGTAATACCAATCATAATCGGGGGCTTCGGAAACTGATTGGTCCCAATAATAATTGGAGCACCAGATATAGCCTTTCCACGAATAAATAATATAAGCTTTTGACTACTACCCCCATCACTCCTCCTCCTACTAGCATCATCAGGAATTGAAGCTGGGGCCGGAACAGGATGAACTGTATATCCCCCACTAGCCGGAAACATAGCTCATGCCGGAGCTTCAGTAGACTTAACCATCTTCTCATTACACCTAGCCGGAGCATCATCCATCCTTGGGGCAATCAATTTTATTACCACCGCAATTAACATAAAAACCCCATCGATATCACAATACCAAACACCTTTATTCGTCTGATCAGTCCTAATTACAGCAGTCCTACTACTCTTATCTCTTCCAGTACTAGCTGCAGGTATCACAATACTTCTAACCGACCGAAACTTAAACACAACATTCTTTGATCCCTCAGGCGGCGGAGACCCAATTCTGTACCAACACCTATTCTGATTTTTTGGTCACCCAGAAGTATATATCTTAATCCTCCCTGGTTTCGGAATAATTTCACATGTGGTAGCTTACTACACCGGTAAAAAAGAACCATTCGGTTACATAGGAATAGTCTGAGCAATAATATCTATTGGGTTCCTAGGTTTTATTGTATGAGCACACCACATATTTACAGTGGGTATAGACGTAGACACCCGAGCCTATTTTACATCTGCAACAATAATCATTGCCATCCCAACAGGAGTAAAAGTATTCAGCTGACTAGCAACCCTCCATGGAGGTATAATCAAATGAGACGCACCTATATTATGAGCTCTAGGATTTATTTTTCTATTTACCATTGGAGGACTAACAGGTATTGTATTAGCCAACTCATCATTAGATATTGTTCTACATGATACATATTATGTAGTAGCACACTTCCACTACGTATTATCAATAGGAGCTGTATTTGCTATCATGGCTGGATTTACACACTGATTCCCACTATTTACAGGGTACTCTTTAAACCAAACATGAGCAAAACTACAATTCGTAATTATGTTTCTAGGTGTTAATATAACATTCTTCCCACAACACTTCCTAGGTTTAGCAGGCATGCCACGACGTTATTCAGACTACCCAGATGCCTATATCATATGAAATTCAGTGTCATCAATCGGATCCATAATTTCCCTAACAGCAGTAATCATAATATTAGTCATTATCTGAGAAGCCTTATCATCAAAACGAAAAATCATAGCCATCGAACCCCCTCTCATTAACGTAGAATGACTAAATGGCTGCCCACCATCAAGCCACACATATGAAGAAGCCCCACACATATTATAAACCCCAAGAAAGGAGGGAATCGAACCCCCTTTAATTAGTTTCAAGCCAACCACATACTAAACCATTATGTTTCTTTCTTAATAAATAATTTAACAAAAAGACGTTAGTAAATATATTACATAACCTTGTCAAGGCTAAATTATAGGTTAATCCCTTTACGACTTAATGGCACACCCATTACAACTAGAGTTCCAAGATGCAATATCACCCATCATAGAAGAACTACTGCACTTTCATGACCACACCCTTATAATTGTGTTTCTAATTAGCACACTAGTTCTATACATCATTTCATCCATAATAATAACAAAATTAACCCATACCAGTACAATAGATGCTCAAGAAGTAGAAATGATTTGAACAATCTTACCAGCCATTGTCCTAATCACAATCGCCCTACCATCACTTCAAGTACTATACCTAACCGATGAAATTAATAACCCCCATTTAACGATTAAAACCATAGGACATCAATGATATTGAACATACGAATATACAGACTACGAAAACTTAGAGTTTGACTCATATATAATTCCTACACAAAACCTCCCTAATGGTTACTCACGACTTCTTGAAGTTGACCATCGAATGATCGCCCCAATAGAAACCCCAATTCGAATACTAATTTCCGCCGAAGATGTATTACACTCATGAGCAGTACCATCATTAGGGGTGAAAACAGATGCAGTACCAGGACGGCTGAACCAAACCAGCTTCATCATAATACAACCAGGCCTATTCTACGGACAATGCTCCGAAATCTGTGGCGCAAACCACAGTTTCATGCCTATCGTCATTGAATCAACACCATTATCACAATTTGAAAATTGATCATCGCTTCAATCACTACAGAAGCTAATAGAGGATAGCACTAGCCTTTTAAGCTAAAGAAAGAGACCAACCCACCTCCTTAGTGACATGCCACAACTAAACCCAGACCCATGATTATCAATTATATGCACCTCTTGACTAATCTATATGATTATACAACCCAAAATCAAATCTCACCTTACAGTTATCAGCACCACAAACAAACCAAAACAAACCAAAAAACAAACCTGAACCTGACCATGAACTTAACCCTATTCGACCAATTTTCATCCCCAGTACTAATAGGTGTTCCATTAATTATAATTAGCTTATCAATACCAGCAATAATATTTCCAGCTAAAGACAACCGATGACTATCTAACCGCTTAATAACAGTACAATCATGAATTATTAATACATTCACAAAACAATTAATACTACCAATCAATCAATCCGGTCACAACTGATCAATAATATTAACACCCCTAATAATCTTACTAGTCATGTATAACCTACTAGGACTGCTACCATATACATTTACCCCAACCACTCAATTATCTATAAACCTAGGCTTAGCTATTCCAATATGATTTGCTACTTTACTTATTGGGATACGAAACCAGCCAACCACATCACTAGCCCACCTGCTACCAGAAGGAACACCCCTACCGCTAATTCCACCCCTAATCATAATCGAAACCATCAGCCTATTTATTCGTCCAATTGCCCTAGGAGTTCGCATTACAGCAAACCTAACAGCAGGCCACTTACTAATCCAACTAACCTCAACTGCTGTATTAGCCCTATTACCAACCATTACCTCTCTATCCATAACAATTGTAATCGTACTATTCATGCTAACAGTATTAGAACTAGCAGTAGCTATTATTCAAGCCATCGTATTTGTATTATTACTTAGCCTATACCTTCAAGAAAACATCAAATAACCAAACAAATACATCCATACCACATAGTTAACCAAAGCCCATGACCACTAACAGGAGGAATAGCCGCATTTGTCATAACTTCTGGATTAATTATATGATTCCACTACAACTCCTACATCTTACTGGCGATTGGACTACTAAATATAATTATAACTGTATTACAATGATGACGAGATGTAGTACGAGAAAGTACATTCCAAGGACACCACACCCAACCAGTACAAAAAGGACTACGATATGGCATAATCTTGTTTATCACATCCGAAGTTTTCTTCTTCGCTGGATTTTTTTGAGCCTTCTACCACTCAAGCTTAGCCCCCACCCCAGAACTAGGAGGATACTGACCACCAACAGGGATTACACCACTTAACCCATTTGAAGTCCCACTACTTAACACAGCCGTCCTCCTAGCATCTGGTGTAACAATTACCTGAGCCCACCACAGTATGATAGAATCAAACCGAAACCAAACAATTCAAGCCCTATTAATGACAATTTTACTGGGAATCTACTTCACCGCCCTACAAGCAACTGAATATTTCGAAACCACATTCACAATTGCTGACAGCGTTTATGGGTCTACATTCTTTGTTGCCACAGGTTTCCACGGATTACATGTAATTATTGGATCAACCTTACTAATAGTTTGTTTACTTCGGCAAATAAAATACCACTTCACATCAAACCACCACTTCGGATTCGAAGCCGCAGCCTGATATTGACACTTCGTAGATGTAATTTGACTATTCCTATTCATCTCAATTTACTGATGAGGATCATATTCGCCTAGTATATAAGTACAAGTGACTTCCAATCACTAAGTTTTAGACATCAACTAAAGACGAATAATAAACATAACAATCATAATCACATTAGCCTTAATTGTATCAGTACTCTTAATACTACTAAACAACTGGTTAGCAGTTATAAAACCAAATAACGAAAAACTATTACCATACGAATGCGGATTTGATCCCCTAGAATCAGCTTGACTACCATTCTCCATCCGATTTTTCCTAGTAGCAATTTTATTCTTACTTTTCGACTTAGAAATCGCTTTACTCTTACCAATCCCATGAGCTACTCAGCTTTCCTCCCCAATACTATCCATGACCTGAACCCTAATCATCCTAGCATTATTAACCCTCGGATTAATATATGAATGAGTACAAGGAGGATTAGAATGAGCAGAATGGGTGATTAGTCCAACTAAGACCACTAATTTCGACTTAGTAAATCATGATTACAAACATGATCACCCTATCACTACCCTACACTTTAGCTACATTATAGCCTTTACCATCAGTATAACTGGATTTGCACTACACCGAACACACCTAATCTCAACCCTACTGTGCCTAGAAGGAATTATACTTTCCATATATATCGCACTATCAATATGACCCCTCCAATTACAAACACCATCATTAACACTAGCCCCTATACTTATATTAGCCTTTTCAGCCTGCGAAGCAGGTACAGGCTTATCCTTACTAGTAACCTCATCACGAACTCATGGATCAGACCTTCTACAGAATATAAACCTCCTACAATGCTAAAAATACTATTACCAACAATTTTATTAGTACCAACAACCATGATATGCAATAAAAAACACCTATATTCTACAACAACCATCATCAGCTTCATAATCGCCCTATTAAGCCTACAATTAATAAAACCCCTATTTACAACAACTCTAATATTATCCAATTCCTACCTAGGAGTTGATCACATCTCCTCCCCACTTATTATCTTATCATGTTGACTTACCCCCCTAATAATTCTAGCCAGCCAAAACCATCTATCAACCGAACCAACCATACGAAAACGAATATTTATTACCACAATTATTTTTCTACAAACATCCCTAATAATTGCCTTCTCTTCCACAGAATTAATTACATTTTATATTACATTCGAAACTACTTTAATCCCTACACTAATTATTATTACACGATGAGGAAATCAAGTACAGCGGCTAAGTGCTGGAATTTACTTCTTATTTTATACCCTTGTCGGATCAATACCTCTCCTGGCTGCCCTACTATTTCTACAGTACTATATAGGAACACTATCATTACCACTACTTCAACTAAACATATCAAGTATACAAAATTCATGAGGTTACACAACATGATGATTTGCCATATTAACCGCCTTTATAATTAAAATACCACTGTATGGTTTACACCTATGATTACCAAAAGCACACGTAGAGGCTCCAATTGCAGGATCAATAATTCTAGCTGGAATTCTACTAAAACTAGGCGGATATGGCATTATTCGAGTGTCATTAACTATAACCCCGCCAATAAAAAACCTGCACTACCCATTCATAATTTTAGCCCTATGAGGAATCATCATGACCAGCCTAATCTGCTTACGCCAAACTGATCTGAAATCATTAATCGCATACTCATCAGTAAGCCACATAGGGCTCGTTATCGCTGCAACACTAATTCAAACCACATGAGCAATCACCGGCGCCACCATTCTTATAATTGCCCACGGTCTATCATCATCTATATTATTCTGCCTAGCAAACACAAACTATGAACGAACTAACAGCCGAACCCTAATTATTACCCGTAATATACAACTAATACTTCCACTCATAACCCTGTGATGACTCACCGCTAGCCTGACCAACATAGCCCTACCACCGACCATCAACCTAATAGGAGAATTATCCATTATTATCTCAATATTTAACTGATCAAACACTACCATTACAATTACAGGCTTAGGTATTATTCTTTCAGCAACATACACATTATACATATTTTCAACCACACAACTAGGAGGAAACCTACCACCAAACATACTAACCATCCCACCAAGCCAAACACGAGAACACCTAATCATGACACTCCACATCTTACCTATAATACTCCCAATACTAAAACCACAACTAATTTCAGGCATCCTATGTTAATATAGTTTCAAATCAAACATTAGACTGTGGATCTAAAAATAGGAGTTAAATCCTCCTTATAAACCGAGAAAGACATACATAAGAACTGCTAATTCTTACAACTGAAACTAAAACCTCAGCTCTCTCACTTTTAAAGGATAGAAGAAATCCAATGGTTTTAGGCACCATAACCCTTGGTGCAACTCCAAGTAAAAGTCATGCATGAACTACATTTAATTGACCCCAAAACACTATACCTGTTACAACTACTCATCCTTGCTATACCATTAGCCATATCGTTATCACCAACACTTACAAAATGGATCTGAACCCCAAAAAAAGCCATCACAACATCATTACATCTATCAATTCTACTACTAATCATAAAAATATGATATACAAATGACTTAACCATATCCACCTTACTCAAACTAGATACGCTAAACATTGCACTCAATGTAAATTTTGACATATACTCCACTACATTTATACCCATCGCTCTATTCATCACACGAACCATTGCAGCATACTCAGAGTGATATATGGCCTCAGACAAACAACGACACAAATTCATACAATACCTTCTAATTTTCCTTATAGCAATACTCACCATCACCACAGCCAATAATCTATTCCTCCTATTCATCGGATGAGAGGGAGTAGGACTAATATCCTTCCTACTAATTACATGATGGCGGGCGCGAATAAAAGCCAACGAATCCTCATTACAAGCTATCATTTATAATCGTATTGGTGATGTAGGTCTAATTATAAACATCTGCTGATTTATATTACTTCTAGACACACTAGATATACCAATAATCTACTCAACATCACACATCACCCCAATATTACCACTACTAGGGTTCATCCTAGCAGCAATAGCAAAATCAGCCCAATTTGGAATACACCCATGACTATTAGCAGCAATAGAAGGCCCAACCCCAGTATCAGCTCTACTACACTCAAGCACAATAGTCGTAGCAGGAGTGTACCTACTCATCCGAATACAACCCCTATTAATAAACAACCATACAGCCCTATCCCTCTGCCTAATCCTAGGTGCCATCACCACACTGTATGCAGCCACCCATGCCATTTCAAAAAATGATATCAAGGAAATTATTGCTTACTCAACACTCAGCCAATTAGGCCTAATAATAGTAACCGTAGGGATATGCCTTCCTGAATTAGCCTTTCTACACCTATGCCTACACGCATTCTTTAAGTCCATGCTATTCTTATGCGCAGGAAATATTATCCACACCCTACACGGTGAACAAGACATCCGCAAAATAGGAGCACTACACAATACCCTCCCAACTACATCATCATGTTTCACCATCGGAACACTCGCCCTAGCAGGAATACCTTTCCTATCCGCATTCTACTCCAAAGACATCATTATCGAACACACCATAACATCCTACACCAATACCCTATCTATGGTTATAGTACTGGTGGCAACATCATTTACCACAGTGTATAGCATACGTATAATAATAATTGTATGAACCGGACAACCATTACACAATCCAAATCCACACTATGAAGAAGACCAAAAATGCACTAAACCAATTACCCAATTAGCAAAAGGAACTGTTATGGCAGGTTTAATTATGGCACTTACATTAAACCCATTACAAACTCAACCAACAACTATACCAACAACCTACAAACTAATAACACTTATCATTATAATCACCAGTTTACTATTTGCCACAAACCTAATGAATATAACACAACAAAAACCATCACGAGCTGACACAACAACAATAACACACCGAATTACATCAAACATAGTTTTACTAAAAGCAGAAAAAGAATCAACACGCCTAATAGACCAAATATGATACACAAATTTAGGGCCAGATCTGTTAACAAAACACCAAAAACCACCAATCATAATCACAACCTCACAAAAAGGCCTAATTAAATCATACCTATTTTCATTTATTTACCTACTCATATTAACACCACTACTATTTTAACTAATCTATAAAGACAAATTAAACCACCTTAATAACCTAATAACACGAACGGCACCACGACTTAAACCTCGAATTAAAACTAGCACCACAAACAAAGTAAGCAACAATCCAACCCCAGCAATCAAAAACATAACACATCCAAAATAATAAAACAAAGACAACCCACTAAAATCAACACGAACAACAGAAAACCCATCAAAATCAGCCGTTTTATCACCAATTTCAACTGTACCCCACCACAAATCAGACCCAACAAACATAAGAACCACAATAAGAAGAACATAATTAAATACATTAATAACCCCCTCCCAATTAGACAAAGCAGCAGGAAAAGGCTCCAACACTAACGTTGCCGAATAAGCAAAAATAACTAACATTCCCCCCAAATAAATTAAAAATAATACCAAAGAAATAAAAGACCCACCCTTCCATACCAATACACCACACCCAAATACCGCCCCTATTAACAAACTTAAAATACCATAATAAGGCGAAATATTAGAAGCTACACCAACCATTCAAAATACCAAACCAAAACCCAATAAAAATGAAAAATAAATCATATATTCCAATTCGGATTCACACCGAAACCAACAGCCCGAAAAGCCATCATTGTAATTCAACTACAAGAACTTAACCCCACACTACACCAAACAACCAAATACTACGACAACATACAAACAACAGGAACTATCAACCATAAACCATAAAAAACATAAACCCCTTATTAAAAATTATTAACAACACATTAATCGACCTACCAACCCCATCCAACATTTCCTACCTTTGAAACTTTGGATCACTATTAGGAATATGCCTAATTATCCAACTAGCCACAGGCCTATTTTTATCTATACATTACTCACCCGATATCTCCCTAGCATTCTCATCAATCTCCCACATTCACCGAAATGTTCAATACGGATGACTAATCCGAAACGTACATGCCAACGGGGCCTCACTATTCTTCATATGCATCTACCTACACATTGGGCGAGGAATTTATTATGGTTCCTACCTCTACAAAAAAACTTGAAATACAGGAGTAATTCTCCTCCTACTAGTTATAGCCACTGCATTCGTGGGTTATGTACTACCATGAGGGCAAATATCATTCTGAGGGGCTACAGTAATTACCAATCTTCTTTCAGCTATCCCATACATCGGACCAACACTAGTACAGTGAGTCTGAGGCGGATTTTCAGTAGACAACGCCACCCTAACTCGATTCTTCACATTTCACTTCCTAATCCCATTCATAATAATAGGAATGACAATAGTACACCTACTATTTCTACATGAAACAGGGTCAAATAACCCAACGGGCATAAACTCCAATTGCGATAAAATCTCATTCCACCCATACTTCTCTTACAAAGATCTCCTAGGATTTACCCTAATAACATTATTCCTTCTAACCCTAGCCTTATTCCACCCATACCTCCTAGGAGACCCAGACAACTTTACACCTGCTAATCCACTAGTAACCCCACCCCACATTAAACCAGAATGGTACTTCCTATTCGCCTATGCTATCCTACGATCAATCCCTAATAAACTAGGAGGAGTTCTAGCATTACTACTATCAATCTTAATCCTACTCCTAATGCCAACCCTACACCTATCAAAACAACGAACAACTACATTCCGACCCATTACCCAAACAATATTATGACTACTAACCACCGATCTGCTAATCCTAACATGAATCGGTAGCCAACCAGTAGAAGACCCATTTATTATAATCGGACAAATCGCCTCTTCACTATACTTCACCCTCATCCTAATTATCCTACCAATAGTGAGCATAAGTGAAAACAAAATATTAAACCAATATTCAAGTAGTTTAACCCAAAACTCTGGTCTTGTAAACCAAAAATGAAGCATCTAACCTTCCTCGAATAATCAAAAGGGAGAGACTCAAACTCCCATCCCCGGTCCCCAAAACCGGAATTTTAAATTAAACCACCTATTGACCCAACAAACACATAATACACCAACATCTCGACCTATAAAAATTTCGGTACCCCCCCCACCCCCCGTAGCCTCATAATATACTACGTTGTTGTTTAGTTTAGTACTTGCTATGTATAATCGTGCATAAATTTACTTACCCCTAGCATATCACCTATATACTTTTTATGTATAATTGGATATGGAGTATGGTAACGGTACATATATATTAATGGTCCAGGACATAACATTACGTCATTATCTACACCATGAATTTGACTAATATACTGTTTATTGTCTATCTAGCTATTCTCGAGAAATCATCAATACTTGTGGGTAGGATACCTCATGCATATTTTCACGTCCATAATAATAAGTCGGTCATACGTTTCTTTTTAAGAGGCCTCTGGTTGTTTTTTCAGGGACATTCTAATCTAGCTGGCCATACGTCTCTTTTTAAGAGGCCTTTGGTTAATGTGTTCTATACATTAAGTTAGTAACTAGACATCAGTTGGTTTTATAGGCATATAGTATTTTTATTTTCTCTTGTAATCTCAGACCCCCATACCTGATAGCCTGCCGGATTCTATTAGACTGGACTTACGTTCAGATCATTCTCATCTAGCATACTCTTACAGCATGGTGCATATAGGTTAATGTTTGTAAGACATATATATCAATAAAAATTTTAATAAAACAAAAAAATTTTCCTGTTATATATACAAAAAAAACACACAATATACAAGATTATGCACCAAGTACAGTGTCGAAGAATAATCCTTTTATAAGCACTAAATTCTGTGCCAAAATTGTATTAAAATTATGCACCAAGTACAGTGTCGAAGAATAATCCTTTTATAAGCACTAAATTCTGTGCCAAAATTGTATTAAAATTATGCACCAAGTACAGTGTCGAAGGATAATCCTTTTATAAGCACTAAATTCTGTGCCAAAATTGTATTAAAATTATGCACCAA